TTGCTTTTTAGATGATCCCTCTAGAAGAGGGGGATTCTATCAAATCTTTCTAGTCTCTAGTCTAGTTACTTCGTTCCCTATTTCTTTTCTACTCGTGGGATCCTAAGGAAAATAATTTTGTTTCTACCGAGCTGAAACAATAAGCCGAGGGTTCTAGTAAACCAAAACCCTCATTTTCTAGCTATTTGGCTTCAATATCCCCCTTTTTCAGCGCAAAAATTGAAGATTTAGTTACGATTGAAAGTTTTGTACTATCATCCATAGATCCTTTATTCATACTCATTCAATTGGAAAAATTGAACCAATCAAAAAAATTATGCTTCTCGACTCCATAATCCAAATTTTTTATTAAGATTCTGATTGTCTTTTGGATAGAAATCGTGAGAATGTATATTCTTTCCTCAAATGTCCTATTGAGGAAAAAAGGATTAAATCTTTTTAAGAAATAAAGTTTTTGATCGGAATATGAAAAAAAAAACGGAAAGACCCCTTAACTATTTAAGTTGTTAATAGAACGAATCACACTTTTACCACTAAACTATACCCGCTACATATTCATTATTGGATATGAATGGACTTTTTGTCCAACAAAGTAATCAGACGTAGTCAAGATAGCATCAGAATCATGAAAATTCCAGCATTAACACGTATTTTGTTCTGCTGCGGCGCGGGATTAAAAAAAAAGAATAGGTGAATAGCAAAAAGTTTAGTCAAATTTAAAGAATTTAAATAGTGTACTAAAGTTTTAAGTATTCTTTTTTTGAAACCTCCCTTCACTTGAACCGCCAGATTTTCTGAATTCGGGTAAATAGGGCCTCAAACTTTCAAGCTTGTCCTTTGCTTTGAACAAGTAAAAGATTTAAAATATTAGAAATATGTGTTTTCTATTTGAGATTCTTTCTCTTATAAGATTTCTAAGATCTATTTCTTTTCTTTATTAATACTTCACTTCTTATTAAGATTTCTTAAGTTAATTAGAATTATTAAGATGAATATAATACTGAACTTCAACTTTCATTTAGAATGAAATTCGTTTTTCATTAATGAATTTCTGAATCTTATACTTAAGAATAATAAAATAAAGACGAAAAGTATTAGTACTATTAGTACTATATTACATTACTATTATACTCTAATACTATTACTAGATATTAGTAGAACAGAACACTTTTACTAGAAAGACTAAATATTCTAATTTAGACTCTAAGTTACTAGAATTACTTAGAAGATACTAAGAATAGATATAGAATCTCTAACATTTTAGATTTCAATTTCATATTTCAATATATCATATTAAGATAGAATTATAGAATATATAGAATATTCTATATGAATCTAGATATAGATAATTTCTTAAAGAATTTCTAAGATAATCTATCTATTAGAATCTTATCTAATTTCTAAGAATAAAGAAGTACTGGCCCGGCCAGTACTTATACTTAACCAGGCCGGGGAAATGAACCTTTTGTACAAAAGAAAAGAAGTAAGGTATTCTTTCTATTGGAGAAATCTGTTTCGAAGAAAATAAAAATTGTTCTAAATCTTCACTTCACGTGTGAAATCACATGAGAAATTTCCAATTTGGAATGGGGAGAGATGGCTGAGTGGACTAAAGCGTCGGATTGCTAATCCGTTGTACGAATTATTCGTACCGAGGGTTCGAATCCCTCTCTCTCCGACCCCCTGATAACTTGAGATTTTAGAATCGGAAGAAATTTCGATTGTTTTCTTTTATTAATCTTTTATCTTTATCTAGCATCTATTCCATTCATTTCTACATTGACCTATGAAATACCTATGAAAAAAAAGTAGAAACGAATCTCATCTCTTTTTTTATTCTTCACGCCCGGGATTACGCCCCGGATCATTAGATAAGAATCCGAAGATGAAGAGAGAAACAAAGAATATTACTACTGTGTAAACGAATAGTTTAAGAGTAAGCATTACAAATCTCCAAGATAAGATCTTTTTTTTTCTTAATTTTAAGGAAATAGATCACCTATTTTACGACACACACTATACACTATTTTGATATGACGCTCTAAAGATGAAAAAAGAAGGAAGTTTTTTTTTCAATTTCTTTTTACGAATTTCTTTCTAATTTCTAATGTAATATTCTAATGTAATAAGATTCGTATTTTTTCATTACCAAAGATTTCTTGCCATATCCATATCTATAATTAGATATTGTATGGAATCTTATAAAGGAAAGGTCAGAACAAAAGAAGAAATAAGTTGATTAGCTGATTAAAGATCATCGCCCCTTCCCTTAATTCAATATTCAATTGAATTCAATATCAATATAATATACAATATAAAATAGCAGAATCTCGCTTTTTGAATCGAGGGTTCCTAATTTTCATACTTATCTGAATCTTATTTATGATCTTATTGATTTTAAGAATCAAAATCTCATCTTTTTTTTTATCGAAGAAATTATGAATTGAATCGAGATTTCATTTTTATCGAAAACTTACAGCAGCTTGCCAAACAAAGGCTAAGAGAAAAAAGAGTAAAGGGATAATTGGCATAACGTCTACGATTGGATTGAAAAAGGCATAAGCCTCGGGCAATTTGGCGAATAAAAAACTACTCGAATAAAGGGTGGAATTAAGACAGATACAGATTAAACTAAAGATATTAAACATAACAAATATTCTTTTCTTGTCCTTAAAGATTAAAATGAAATTGAAATGATAAGAAATTATAAGATTGGATTGAGTTGTTTTTCTGATGGATTTTTTCAAATAAAAAAGCAGATAAAAGAAAGAAATTCTGATTTTTCTTTGACTTCTCCCCAATCAAGAATCCTTCCTTACATTATCCAATCAAATAAGAATACAAGTAATTCTATTTTCATACAATATCTTAATTGAATTCTAAGTAATGATCAATTAATCTTTTTGATTCTATATCTATTGTGGTGAATCCCAGCGACAACATGTCCTATATTTCTTTTGGTTGGTTATTGACGAATAACCAATATTTAGCTTAGTTTTTCTTAGACCAAATAAAAATGGGGCGTGGCCAAGCGGTAAGGCAACGGGTTTTGGTCCCGTTACTCGGAGGTTCGAATCCTTTCGTCCCAGATCGTTTGCTTCAGAAACGAAGGATTCTTCTATAATTGAAATTTAATTCAACAATTTTATGTTTCATGTTGGATACACTCAATTCTAAGATTTCTTCTTAGAATCATATCTTTCTTTTTTACTAAAGTATTTTCTTCTTAAATATTCGTGATTATTTTCGTTAACGATTCTTTGTTTTCTATGATGGAGATGGAGATGGAGATGGATGCCAAAAGATCAGAATCCTCGGATTCTGATTTTCTCTTTGATCTTACCTTACACGAGACTTTTTCTACTCCATAATAATGAAAACAAAGAAACTTTATTCTCAAACTATCTCTCTTATTGAAATGAAAATCAGATTCAATTGGAGATGGTAAATAATAAGTAAATAATAATATTATAATCATGAAATCATATTTCATAAATGAAAAAATGAGAAAATATTCATACTTCAGAATTAATATTCATATTAGAATATATTTCTACATAAATTGAATACATAAATACATAATTCTTACAGAATACATAAGAATATATATTGTAGATTCTTATTAAGAAGATTCTCTTATTATTCTATAATTGAATATTTATGAATAGTGAAATGAAATATTTAGTTTAGTATAGTTATTAGTTAGTATAGTATTTAGTTAAAGTGGCTAAAAACTTTTATCCATTCATGGGGATTTCTTTTTCATTTGAATGAAATGAAAGTCAAAGGCTTTTTTTGAGGTTTCTAATTTCTTTTCTTTTTTGAAAAGAAAAAGAAGGATCTTTTATGATGGACAATCTCGAAAGATCTGTTGAAGATGTAAATAAGTTTGCTTAAAACTTATTTGTTTTTTTCATGTGATATTATTCATATGAGAAAATATGGGGTAATTTGAAGTGAAATCTCCGGATAAACACTTATTTTTAAGTGTAGATTATTATGTATCGGTTCAACCAATGACTATTCATTATTCCATATTGAATCAATTGCATACGGTTCCAATTTAAAATATAATCAAAATTATAGGGATGTTATGGTAAAACTTCGTTTGAAACGATGTGGTAGAAAGCAACGTGCGACTTGAAGGACATGATTGGATGTGGATTCTGACATCCACCATTTTCTATACGAATGAAGATGCTCTTGTCTCGACATAGTTTGTTCTGCTAGGAACCTAATTGAATTTGTCTTGGGTTGCTAAATAAAGATACTAATGGTATAGAAAGGTATAGCATATGATGGAGCTCGAGAAAAAATGATTGATTCATTTATCGGGGGAATAATCTAGGGTTAGTGACAATCAATAAGTTAGACCAACTTTGTAAATAGATCATCAATATAGAAATATAGATAAACGGAGAGGTCCAAATTTGAACAATTTTTTGAAATGAAAAAAAATCAAATTTGTTGAGATTATCAAACTCTTTCGATAAAGAGTGTATCACAAAGGAATCAATCGTTCGTATTCTTTTTCCCTTTTCCATAGAAAAAACAAAAGGTATGTTGCTGCCTTTTTGAAAAGGAGTAAGGATCACCGAAGTAATGTCTAAACCTAATGATTTCACAAAGCGCAAAGCAAAGACAACAAATTCCGGAACAAGGAAACACTATTTTCACTAGTCTCAACAATTGGATCAGAATGATTAAAAAAAATAGATCCGAAAGGAGACAAAAAAAGAGGTTAGAGACAGCTCAAGAAATTCTAAGGATTTCCTTTCAAACTCTTTCAAAACTACCCAACTTGAGTTAGGAGTACGAATGAATTTTCTTTTTCTGTAAAGAAGGAAAAAAGGCTCAAATTACAGTCTAATTCTTTATGGATCCATTTCTATTCCTATCTATATAGATAGGAATAGAAATTCTAGAAATTAGAATCATTTTTTCTTGAGCCGTATGAGGAGAAAACCTCATATACGTTTCTAGGGGGGTATTTTTTATTTACATCTATCCCAATGAGCCATCTATCGAATCGTTGCAATTGATGTTCGATCCCGAAGAGAAGGAAGAGATCTTCGAAAAGTGGGTTTTTATGATCCGATAAAGAATCAAACTTATTTAAATGTTCCTGCTATTTTAGATTTCCTTGAAAAAGGTGCTCAACCCACAGGAACTGTTTATGATATTTTAAGGAAGGCAGAATTCTTTAAAGAATTTCGAGTTTCTTTTGATAAAAAAGAAAGTAAAAACAAGAATCGTGAATAAAAAAAGGATAGGTTAACTAACTTTGTGTAATTCTTTATTCAAAGTTTCTTCTTTTTTTGTTCTATTCATACTTATTTTATTCTTCTTTTTCTTATTCGTATTTTTTTTCTTGCTTCTTTTTGTCGAACCCCCCAACAAGGGGGGTTCTTCTTGTATTTGTATTTTACCTTTCTTTATTTTGATTAAAGAAATCCGCTATTTTTTCTATCTTTACCTTTTCCTTAATTCCTTCTTTTTTCCGCTCAAAGTTATTATTTATTCTTTATGTTGTGCTAATACAACACAAATTTCTATATAATTTCTTGAAATTTGTTTTCTAAAGAGTCCATTCATATTGACAATGGCGTCTCAAACAAATATAATTTGATCGTATATAAATAGATCTTTTTATCCCCATTCCCCTATTGGATCTTTCCTTCACTTTAGTAAAATTAGGAAAATGGATGAGTTTGCTGGATTTTTTTTATTTCGATCATATCTACACCTCATATTGATCCGGGTTGCTAACTCAACGGTAGAGTACTCGGCTTTTAATTGCGACTATGATCTTTTACACATTTGGATGAAGGAACTCGTCTAGACTATTGGTAAAGTTTATAAGACCGCGACTGATCCTGAAAGGTAATGAATGGAAAAAAAAGCATGTCGTAAACAGAATCGAAAAAAGAATAATATAATCATAGAAAAAGAAGATTTCTAGTACTCATAATAGAAATAGAACGATAATTTATCTTTTTATAACAATTTTTAAGTTCAGTAAAGTATTTCGGGTCTAGTGAATAAATGGATAGAGCCTTATGGCTCCAATTCGAGTAAGACAAAAAAGAAACGAGCTTCCTTTCTTAATTTGAATGATTACCCGATCGAATTACTAATAATACGTTAAAAATAGATTAGTGCCTGATGTGGGAAAAGGTTCTCTTGTAAATTGTGAGTGGACCATTGATTCTTTTTTTTTATGAATCCTAATTATTCTTTATTGTGGATTGGAGACGGATGTGTATAAGAAATAGTATAGTGATAAAAAAAGAATCTTTTCCAAAGTCAAAAGAGTGATTGGGTTGCGAAAATAAAAGATTTTTACCCCTTTTTCTTATTGTTATTCTAGTTATATTACCAAGGAAAAGAAACCCAAATTGGATAGAAAGGGAAAGGAAAAAGATCTGTAGATTGGGCTCTCTGTCTCCGGGGTATATATTCTTTATTTGTTCTGACTTTTATATAATCTTTTACTTCTTAAATTCTCATTATGTTTTTTACATCAAAGTACAGTATAAAAGTATATATCTATCTATATATATTATATAGTCTATATATATATATATTATATATATTATATATTATTAGTATTATAATATCTTATTATAATTATTTCTTACGCATACGCCGTTCTGACCATATTGCACTATGTATCATTTCATAACACAAGAAGTGCCTCTCTTTTTTGGTTACATTAGAAATGTATTTCAATAGCAGAATTACAAATTACAAGGATATTTAGATTGAAAAAAGATAGATTTCGGCAACAAAACTTCCTATATCCGCTACTCCTTCAGGAGTATATTTACTCACTTGCTCATTATCATAGCTTAAATAGTTTGATTTTTTACGAACCTGTGGAATTTCTAGGTTATGACAATAAATCTAGTTTATTACTTGTGAAACGTTTAATTATTCGAATGTATCAACAGAAATCTTTGATTTCTTCGGTGAATTATTCTAACCAAAATGGATTTTGGGGGCACAAGAATTCTTTTTCTTCTCATTTTTCTTCTCAAATGGTATCAGAAGGTTTTGGAGTCATTCTGGAAATTCCATTCTCGTCGCAATTAGTATCTTCCCTTGAAGAAAAAAGAATACCAAGATCTCAGAATTTACGATCTATTCATTCAATATTTCCCTTTTTAGAGGATAAATTATCGCATTTAAATTATGTGTCAGATCTACTAATACCCCATCCCATCCATCTGGAGATCTTGGTTCAAATCCTTCAATGTTGGATCAAAGATGTTCCTTCTTTGCATTTATTGCGATTGTTTTTCCACGAATATCATAATTTGAATAGTCTCTTTACTTCAAAGAAATCCATTTACGTATTTTCAAAAAGAAAGAAAAGATTCTTTTGGTTCCTACATAATTCTTATGTATATGAATGCGAATATATATTCCTGTTTCTTCGTAAACAGTCTTCTTATTTACGATCAATATCTTCTGGAGTCTTTCTTGAGCGAACACATT